GATCGAAAGGTGACAACGATCTGCACTATGATCCTTACATTAAGGATACTAAATATAATTGTACTAATCACATTAATAGTTGCATTGATTCTTATTTTCGTTCTCACATCTGTATTGATAGTCACTTTTTAAGCGATAGTCAAAATTCCAATGAAAGTTACATTTATAATTTCATTTGTAGTGAAAGTGGAAAGATTCGTGAAAGAAAAAATTACAAGATAAGAACTAATAGGAATCGTAGTAATTTAATGAGTTCTAAGGATTTCGATATAACTCAAAACTACAATCAATTGTGGATTCAATGCGACAATTGTTATGGATTAATGTATAAGAAAGTAAAAATGAATGTTTGTGAACAATGTGGACATTATTTGAAAATGAGTAGTTCAGAGAGAATCGAGCTTTCGATTGATCCGGGTACTTGGAATCCTATGGATGAAGACATGGTCTCTGCGGATCCCATTAAATTTCATTTGAAGGAGGAACCTTATAAAAATCGTATTGACTCTGCTCAAAAAACGACAGGATTAACTGACGCTGTTCAAACAGGTACAGGTCAACTAAACGGTATTCCGGTAGCCCTTGGGGTTATGGATTTTCAGTTTATGGGGGGTAGTATGGGATCCGTAGTAGGCGAAAAAATAACTCGTTTGATCGAGTATGCTACCAATCAATGTTTACCTCTTATTTTAGTGTGTTCCTCCGGAGGAGCACGAATGCAAGAAGGAAGTTTAAGTTTGATGCAAATGGCTAAAATTTCTTCGGTTTTATGTGATTATCAATCAAGTAAAAAGTTATTCTATATATCAATTCTTACATCTCCTACTACCGGTGGGGTGACAGCTAGTTTTGGTATGTTGGGGGATATCATTATTGCCGAACCCTATGCCTATATTGCATTTGCGGGTAAAAGAGTAATTGAACAAACATTGAAAAAAGCGGTGCCTGAAGGTTCACAAGCGGCTGAATCTTTATTACGTAAGGGCTTGTTGGATGCAATTGTACCACGTAATCCTTTAAAAGGTGTTCTGAGTGAGTTATTTCAGCTCCATGCTTTTTGTCCTTTGAACAAAACTGAAATCAAATAGAACGGTTAGTTTATCAGAATTAAATGAAAACCCTGAAAAATGAATTTTTCTTTCGAATCATTTTTTTATCGCTATTCTTGTTTACTACTCAGTAAACCTCTATCAACAAGATAAAAAATCAATTTTTGCTTTCGGGAAGTTCAAATTAGACTAGACAAATAAAATAAAGTTCATTTTCCTCCCTTGCTTGCATATGTATAGATATATCAAATAGAGATATATACAGAAGAGAGTTTTTGCATTTCCCGAAAATTCCCTGTTGTTGGATCATATTCTAATCAATTTTGTAGAAATTTGTAATGGAATATTTTTCTTTATTAATGACTATATAGAAGTAAAAGACAAAAAGAATAATAAATCTAACAAGGGGATTATGATACATCTATTTGATTTGATTTTGAAAGATTAATAAGTCCAGTTATTTAGTTTGGCGTTTCTTTTACCTATTTTTTGATTCTATTTTTATTAGGTTCTATTCTATATATTTCTATTAGGTTGTATATTAGTATTAGATATATATTTACTTAAAGATACTTAGTATAATTATATAATATATATAATAGAAATAATAAAAATACAAGATATTTTAAGATATCTTTAGAATTCAGAATATAACAATAACAGGTACAAATATTAAATTGAGGTACCCATTTTATGACAACTTTCAATAACTTACCCTCTATTTTTGTGCCTTTAGTAGGCCTAGTCTTTCCGGCAATTGCAATGGCTTCTTTATTTCTTCATATTCAAAAAAATAAGATTTTTTAGATCGGATGAGACCTAATCGTATCACTCCTTTTTTTATTTTAAAAACTTCGATTCGATAAGACCCATTTGGTAGAATATTGTATAACACATAGATTCCTACAAACATAAATAAAAAAAGCTCTTATGCATTGTAAATATATTATATGAGTCAAAAAATTTGCGCTCTTTTGAAAAATGGATCATCATCGGGCCGATGTATGAAATTCAAGTCAATGTATTTATTTGTATGTATATAGCTATCGGGGATCATATAAAGGAAGGAGATGTTATTTTTTTAGATATAAAAAATTCTATGAATTACTCCTGAGGTAAAGATTCACAACAAAATAGTTGATGAGAGTTACTTTGAAAACAAAAAAAGGAAAGTCATATTTTCTCAATTCCAAAAAATTGTATAACTGGATCTAATATATATGAGTTGGCGATCAGAATCTATATGGATAGAATTTATAACGGGGTCTCGAAAAACAAGTAATTTCTGCTGGGCCTTTATCCTATTTTTAGGTTCATTAGGATTCTTATTGGTTGGAACTTCCAGTTATCTTGGTAGAAATGTTATATCGTTATTTCCGTCTCAGCAAATCATTTTTTTTCCACAAGGTATTGTGATGTCTTTCTATGGTATCGCAGGTCTCTTTATTAGTTGCTATTTGTGGTGCACTATTTTGTGGAATGTGGGTAGTGGTTATGATCTTTTCGACCGAAAAGAAGGAATAGTGCGTATTTTTCGTTGGGGATTTCCTGGAAAAAGTCGTCGCATCTTTTTACGATTCTTTATGAAAGATATTCAGTCCATCAGAATAGAAGTTAAAGAGGGTGTTTCTGCTCGGCGTGTCCTTTATATGGAAATTCGAGGTCAAGGGGCTATTCCTTTAATTCGTACTGATGAGAATTTTACTACACGAGAAATTGAGCAAAAAGCTGCTGAATTGGCTTATTTCTTGCGTGTACCAATTGAAGTATTTTGAAATGAATTAATTTTAAAAGACTAAATGCTTTGGCAGTAGGAAGAAAAAACTAAAGAATTTCTTTCTTTTTTTTTCAATTAAACATTAATCTATTCTTTTATGCTCGTTTTTTTTTTTTGATATATTTGATAGAAAGTTTATTAATCTCGAAATTAGTATTGATCGAAAAAAGGGAGAATAACATCCTGGAAACCCAATTTTTTCTTGATTCAAATTGGAAGTGTATTCTGAGTCTATTTCTTTATTCTTTCTAGATTCAAAGCAAAGACTAAGTATTGAATCAAAAGAAAAAGAGAAAATGGATTCATAGGCTAAATACATTCTATTCGAATTAGAATAGAAACTCATGCTCGATAGAAATATTAGATCTAATAGAATCAACAACTGAGGTAGGTTCATTAACAATTCACAGATTCAAAATGGCAAAAAAGAAAGCATTCATTCCTTTTTTTTATTTTACATCTATAGTCTTTTTGCCCTGGTTGATCTCTCTCTGCTGTAATAAAAGTTTGAAAACTTGGATTACTAATTGGTGGAATACTAGACAATGCGAAACTTTTTTGAATGATATTCAAGAAAAAAGTGTTCTAGAAAAATTCATACAATTAGAGGACCTATTCCAGCTCGATGAAATGATAAAGGAATACCCAGAAACCGATTTACAACAATTTCGTCTAGGAATCCACAAAGAAACGATCCAATTCATCAAGATACACAATGAGTATCGTATCCATACAATCTTGCACTTCTCGACAAATCTAATATCTTTCGTTATTCTAAGTGGTTATTCCTTTTGGGGTAAGGAAAAGCTTTTTATTCTGAATTCTTGGGTTCAAGAATTCCTATATAATTTAAGTGATACAATTAAAGCTTTTTCGATTCTTTTATTAACTGATTTATGTATCGGATTTCATTCGCCTCACGGTTGGGAACTAATGATTGGTTATATTTACAAAGATTTTGGGTTTGCTCATTATGAGCAAATTTTATCTGGTCTAGTTTCTACCTTTCCAGTCATTCTTGATACAATTTTTAAATATTGGATCTTTCGTTATTTAAATCGTGTATCTCCGTCACTTGTAGTGATTTATCATGCAATAAATGACTAAAAAATGATTAACTGATCCAATTCTAATCTTTCGTACCTTATACATCATAACCAAATCAAAGTCGTATTTACTTTACTCTTTTTACCCATGAGGGATTCCTTGTATATTTCAACAAAAAAATTTGATTTTTTTCAGTAAATGTAAATAGCAGAATTGTGGCTAGGGAAGTATATTATCGACCTACCTAACTTTATTGTAGAAATTTTCGGGATAAATGATTGGACCATGCAAACTAGAAATACCTTTTCTTGGATAAGGGAAGAGATTACTCGCTCCATATCTGTCTCACTCATGATATATATAATAACTTGGGCATCCATTTCAAGTGCATATCCGATTTTTGCCCAGCAGAATTATGAAAATCCACGAGAGGCAACTGGGCGTATTGTATGTGCCAATTGCCATTTAGCTAATAAGCCCGTGGATATTGAGGTTCCACAAACGGTACTTCCTGATACTGTATTTGAAGCAGTTGTTAAAATTCCTTATGATATGCAACTAAAGCAAGTTCTAGCTAATGGTAAAAAAGGAGCTTTGAATGTGGGAGCTGTTCTTATTTTACCCGAGGGGTTTGAATTAGCCCCTCCCGATCGTATTTCACCCGAGATGAAAGAAAAGATAGGAAATCTGTCTTTTCAAAATTATCGCCCCAATAAAAAAAATATTCTTGTGATAGGTCCTGTTCCTGGTCAAAAATATAGTGAAATAACCTTTCCTATTCTTGCCCCAGACCCTGCTACTAATAAAGATGTTCACTTCTTAAAATATCCTCTATACGTAGGTGGAAACAGGGGAAGGGGTCAGATTTATCCTGATGGTAGCAAAAGTAACAATACAGTTTATAATGCTACGGCAGGAGGGATAATAAGCAAAATTTTACGAAAAGAAAAAGGGGGATACGAAATAACCATAGTGGATGCATCGAATGGACGCCAAGTGATTGATATTATCCCTCGAGGCCTAGAACTTCTTGTTTCAGAGGGCGAATCCATTAAACTCGATCAACCATTAACGAGTAATCCTAATGTGGGTGGATTTGGTCAGGGGGATGCGGAAATAGTACTTCA